AATTTTGGGTTGTTCGGTCAAGTAACGGAAACTCAATAGAATTCATAACTGTCTCAATGGAATCTTTTCCTTCTTTTTGATTGTCTGAATATTCAGGAGCTAAGACCATTCCAATGCTCCTTTTCGCCATGCATAAACTGAACCAACAATTGGGATAAGCACGAAAATGAAAGCTTCTATAAATACAGATACACCCAATACATCGAAACTCATTGCCCATGGATAAAGAAAGACCGTTTCAACATCAAAAACAACAAAAACTAGAGCAAACATATAATAACGGATTCGGAATTGTAACCAAGCATCCCCCATGGGTTCTATACCCGATTCATAACTAGAGAGCTTCTCTGGTCCTTCACTAATCGGGGCTAAAACTCCGGAAATTAGAAATGCCAAAATAGGAATAACACTTGATATTATTAGAAATGCCCAGAAGATATCATATTCGTGAAGCAGAAACATAGATGTACTCCTATGAATGTGGAATATACCGAATTAGTCGATTCGAATCGGAATTGTCAATTCATCCATAACTGCTTAGTCGAAACAAACATTTTGATCGAACCACATAGTTTCGTTTGTTTGCTGTGGGTCATGTCTCGTTTCAAGATTTATCCAACGTAATCTCACTTACTTCGATTCTATTTCGATATAGTGTAGACATATCATGCTCTTATACAAATAAAATTCTCTCAATTTCACTTTGCCTCGGATTCTCTATAAAAAGGGAATGAAAGAATATATTCAATTAAATAATATGAATTGAAATAATATTCATATTCATAAATAAAATGAATAAAAGAAAGATTCAATTAAATATTAAACATAAATGTTATGTTAAAATTGAAATATTCAATTAATATAATCAAAGAAGAGGTCTGGCTCATTTTTTCTCTTTTTTTTTGCTTAGTGATTTAGAATATAGTCAGTAGTCAGATGTAGTAGAATGTCTAGGGATTTCCATCTCGTTATGGTATATTCTACTCGGTTGGCGTTCGTGTATTCTTTTCATTAAGATCTGGATAGAGGATCATTGCTTCTATTGATTCGATACGGATACAGAAACAGAATGCATCGACCAATTAGATTCTCTCTCCTTGTCCCAGATTTATACTTAATTGATTTTATTCAATCCGTTGAATTCTGAGGAACCCTTATATATAAGTTCCTATACCCAAATTAGAGACTTTGGACCTGTACTACCCCGACCCCAGAAACAATCGAATTATTTAATTCGAGTTCGAAGTCTTGAAAGAGCATTCCATTTCGGACCAATTTCTAGGACTAAAGATCTTGATTTGGAATGACTCGAAATACTTGTTAATGTAATAATATCTAGTAAGACCAACGGTTAGGCTTCGTGACAATAAAAAGGCTTCTTTTGAAACAAACCTACACAATGGAGCATAGTGCAGTGGTAGAGTCGGATGAATTGTAAATGATCTACAGAAGATACTTCTAATGGAATGGAATCACGCGTTGTCGAACGATTCGACAGACCCACTCATAAAAATAAAAATAGAAGAGGGCGCAAACATTGATTAGGACCAAGTCATTATCTCTGAAACTGGGGTTGTTGTTCCACCAAAAAGTGATGAGTTGGGGGATTCCTAACTCATCCAAGTTCAAATGGCCCCTAATCTTCTTGCATAAAGTCTGCATCGGTAGAATTGGAATGATGAGCAATTGGATTGGAGTAAATTGGAATACAAAAAAAAAAAATAAGTATTGTACAGAAACAGAAAAATAACTACTTGTTTTGCCAGTCCGGTTATACGAAGAAAAGCCTATTTTACAATGAAACTTACCAACTTCGTTTTTGAAACTCCGGCTTACAAATACAAGAACAAGAATAGGTACTAGATCCATGTGACTTACTATTCGATTTGATTTGGTTGGGTCAGGTTGGAGTTTTTAGCCAGGCTCATGTTATGATTTTGACTTCATAAATTGACTTGGGTATACCAAAGCAAAGGTGTATCACTAAATCTTTGATCATGGACAAGAAAAGAGGAAAAAGTCGTATGTCATTCACACACGAAGATTAATGAAGAAGAATGGCTTTGTTTATCCGAGATTTGAAAATGATCCGATTGGATCCATTGGAATAAATTCTTGTTTTCATTTTCATGCCCCGAGGGATCGATCTCCGTGAGCATGTGGGAATGATTCCATTTCTATGGACTAATCAACCGGCCAGCCACAAGCAAGCATTAATTAGGAAATGAAAACTATACAAAAAAGTATAGGGCTATACGGACTCGAACCGTAGACCTTCTCGGTAAAACAGATCAAACTGATTATTGTCGAAATGATTCGAACTGTTTCAAAGACCCAACATGCATTTTTTTTGCATTGGGCTCTTTCATTAACTGATAGAAAGATCAGCTCGTTCACCATATTTTTTCTTGACAGGAAGATAACGAGATGGCTCCATGTGCTCTGATTCATTATTTGTATTCTGATTCAGGAGCAATACCAAAGTGTTTCAAAGAAGGGT